CTCCAGGTAGTGGGCGGATCCTATCTATTCAGTATTTTGGCTCACCTAATGATTAGGATACTTCGTTAGCGTTAGGTTGCCGGATCTTCTTCAGGTAGCCTCGTCGAAACGAAATAAAGAACGAGAGTGAGATATCAAAACTGTCTTCATTTCAAAACGAATTCCTTATCAAAAATTGATTAATGATGTGGATAAGCCGATACCGACTCGTCAATTTCCTCCATACTCAATCCACGTCATATTACTTGCACGAAAACAGGGAACTCGTTAACAAATCTACCTATCAATTTGATAGATTTTTCATCTTTCTACCTGGGTTGCTTCTTAATAGGGATTCGGAAAATGAGTAGGACGCAAAGCCGAAGTCTTAAAAATGAATTGAAGAGGATTCAATTCTTTTTTTTTATCTTTTGTAAATTCTTTTGCTTTTGTAGTTGAAAACAATTGGGAGAATTTTTGGGCTTTTTTTCTTCCTCCCAGGAGTAATTGAATGACGAGGAGCCGTATGAGGTGAGAATCTCACGTACGGTTCTGTATAGTGACATCAGAGCTGTCGACTATTCCACGACTACACCAAAAAAACCCAACTCTGCCCTACGTAAAGTCGCGAGAGTTCGACTAACCTCCAAGTTTGAGGTAACGGCTTACATACCAGGTATTGGCCATAACTTGCAGGAACATTCGGTGGTCCCCGTAAGAGGCGGAAGGGTCAAAGACCTACCCGGCGTTAGGTATCACATTGTTAGAGGAACCTTAGATGCTGTAGGGGTGAAGGATCGTAAAAAAGGGCGTTCTAGTGCGTTGCAGAACATTGTCATAACTCGTATCATTGCAGCGACTCCGTATCAGTTGTTCTGATATGTTAAATGTGTAGCCGACCCAGCATTGCCAGGGGACTGAAGCCTGCTACTACAGAGATTGATAGAAATCTAGTATTATCTATCTATTTTTATGAAACAACTTGGTGTCTAAGGTGTTCTATTCCAGCAAATTGAGTTTTACCTGAACTATCACCTGGAAAATGTTAGGACGTCTCTTCCTCTTGGAACAGGTTTAGATTACGACTACGGAGATTCGGTGAAGGCTTTATGCACATCCACTGATTGGATTGAGAAACCTACGGACATTCTTAGTAAGACAACTGAATTGCAAGATTTTTCTCCCTTATGTCTAGAAGTATGTCTAGAAGATTTCGACTTCTTCTATCCGTGGAATAGGAAAAAACGGATACTCAATGTGCCATGAGTAAATATGATTTGCATCTTCAAAAAGAAATTGTTCAAAATATTTTGAATAGTTTCTATTCAATCATGTGGAAAGCTGTATTCGATGAAAGTCGCACGTGCAGTTTGGAGGGAGATCCCCGAGTAATCGGTGGATCCACCCTACAATATGGGGTGAAGAAGCCAAAATAGTAGCTTAAGATACAATTGAAATATAAAGAATTGATTCAAATCTGACAGATTTATATTTGTAAACTCGCGTTACATCGGAGCAGTGTAGCGAACAGAAAGAGAAATATCGAATCAGACCCAATTTATCGTAATCGATTAGTAAATCTCCTAGTTGATCGTATCCTGAAAAATGGCAAAAAATCACTGGCTTATCAGATTTTTCATCAGGCTATGAAGCGGATTAGATAAAAGACAAATAGGAACCCACTGTCTGTTCTGCGACAGGCAGTGCGCAGGGTAACTCCCGATGTAGTAACAGAAACCAAACGTGTAGGTGGATCAACTTATCGAGTCCCCGTTGAAGTAGTACCGGCAGAGGGGAAAGCTTCGGCTATCCGGTGGTCATTAATCGCGTGTCGAAGACGCTCAGGTCGAAGTATGGCTTCAAGATTGAGCGATGAATCAATGGATGCCGCCAGGAATTCCGGTAGTGCCATACGGAAAAAAGAGGAGACTCATAAAGTTGCGGAAGCTAACAAAGCTTTTGCTCATTTCCGTTAGTTTCAAATTCGTTCCAATCCACAAATTTTCCGTTGTGGATTGGAACCGGGGCACAACCTCCATTTCGGGGAATCAAAGGATACAACGACTAAATGGTTGAGTGGGTCGTGAACGACGAATAACGGGTGTCTAAGCCACAGATGGGGATTGGTAACTTCTTTTTCTCTAGCTCGCTAATTATTATACTCCTATTGAATTAATAGTTTTGCGAGGGGGGGGGGGCCAATCCAGGGTTGCGGAGTGTCTCGCAAAAAGGCTTGACGCATGATCAGTTTTTCAGAGACTGAAATTGATTGAGGCGCGCACCGCATATCGCATGGAGCAGAAATCTAATTTCCTTTTTGAAAAAGGAAAGCCTTGTTGTAAAACAATGGATAAAAATTGTTTGAGATATTGAGAAGAAGCCCCCACATTCAATAAATTAAATTTGGGGACTCATTTAATTTCGGTTGACACAGATAGATTTTTGTGATATATTACAAAGTAACAGGCTTACTAGCCTGGGGAATCACTACTTATTTCTTGAAAACCAAAAATTATCATGACCGCAACTTTAGAACGACGCGAAAGCGCAAGCTTATGGGGTCGCTTCTGCGACTGGATCACCAGCACCGAAAATCGTCTTTACATCGGATGGTTCGGTGTCTTAATGATTCCTACCTTACTAACCGCAACCTCTGTATTCATCATTGCTTTTGTCGCAGCCCCTCCTGTAGATATTGACGGTATCCGCGAACCCGTTTCTGGTTCTCTGTTATACGGTAACAACATTATCTCTGGTGCTATCATCCCTACTTCTGCAGCTATTGGGTTACATTTCTACCCAATCTGGGAAGCAGCTTCTGTCGATGAATGGCTTTACAATGGTGGTCCTTACGAACTTATCGTTCTTCACTTCCTACTTGGTGTAGCTTGCTACATGGGTCGCGAATGGGAACTAAGCTTCCGTTTAGGTATGCGTCCTTGGATTGCTGTTGCATACTCGGCTCCTGTCGCAGCCGCTGCCGCCGTTTTCTTGATCTACCCAATTGGTCAAGGAAGTTTCTCTGACGGTATGCCTCTAGGCATTTCTGGTACTTTCAACTTCATGATCGTCTTCCAGGCTGAGCACAATATCCTTATGCATCCCTTCCACATGTTGGGTGTAGCTGGCGTATTCGGCGGCTCTCTATTCAGTGCTATGCATGGTTCTTTGGTAACTTCTAGTTTGATCAGAGAAACAACTGAGAATGAGTCTGCTAATGCAGGTTATAAGTTCGGTCAAGAAGAAGAAACCTACAATATCGTAGCTGCTCACGGCTATTTCGGTCGTTTGATCTTCCAATATGCTAGCTTCAACAATTCTCGTTCTCTACACTTCTTTTTAGCTGCTTGGCCCGTGGTAGGTATCTGGTTCACCGCTTTAGGCATTAGCACCATGGCATTCAATTTGAATGGTTTTAACTTCAACCAATCCGTGGTTGACAGCCAAGGTCGCGTTATAAACACCTGGGCTGATATCATAAACCGTGCTAACCTAGGTATGGAAGTCATGCATGAACGTAACGCTCATAACTTCCCTCTAGACTTGGCTTCTGTTGAAGCCCCCTCTATAAACGGGTAATATCCGTCCGGTTATGCAGCACAACTGGATGCCAAATCTCTCAACTTCGGGGGAGGAGATTTGGTGTCCAATGAGGTGAAGGTTTGTGCAATAGAACGCATGGAAAAGATGGTAACAGCTTGTCACAATTTTACGATTCTAAGTATCTAACCTTGAATTTTGGAAACCATTTGGAATATCCTTCTGCAATTTAGTAGATTACGAGGTAATCTACTCCGATTTGCAGAATGCTTGCAATCTATCACCCCATTCTCTTGTATAAAAGAGAGTGAGAGTGTATCCCCCATTTCAAAGATTTTCTATTGTCTTGCTATATACATACAGTTAATATGTATGTGTATCAATCGAAGAACCTATCTAGCTTGCTTGACGAATAGATCTCGTTCACGTCCGGCAGGGGGGGCCAGCTAAATCAACAGAGGGGGCGGACGTAGCCAAGTGGATCAAGGCAATGGATTGTGGATCCATCACGCGCGGGTTCAATCCCCGTCGTTCGCCCATCCAATTGGGTAATTCAATCCTTCCTATCGCTCTGCTCTGGAACAGAGAAGATTTATTACGGTAGTTCATTGAGATATGTGTAGGTCTCTTCGACAATAACAATTGAGAATTCCCGATCTAATTGCAGTTTTGGATACGATTATTCAAAGAAATCACTATTTCGTTTGAAATATCTCTATTATCCCATCTTGAAATTTTCGAAATTATTGGTATAATGGTATAATAATTGCGGGAAAGAGAGAGTGTCTATCGCATAGAATTAATATGAAAAGAGAAAGAAAGGTAAAAAAGATGGCAAAAAAAAGAGCAGGAAGTCCACATTTTTCATCTGAAATTTCAGAGTTAGTAGGAGTCAGTCTATTAGACCACTTCTTCAAATCATTGAAAAACCAACATCTCAAAGAATTTTTCATTAGTCCATCTTCCAATTATGAACCTTTTATCAGATTATCTGACTTGTGATTTCTGAGTTCACTATTTTTACGCAATCTGCGTAATTCACTAAAAGGAGATAGCGGCATCAACCTGGAGATGCTGACGTTGCTAACAATACCAATATCTATGCACCGTCTGAGTGACAAAAGGTCGATCGAAAGAAGTTTTGTAGTAGCGGAAGTCATTAATGGGGGTGACGGGGTGGTGAAAGAGCAAGCAGAAAATTCTGGTGACTTCTCCTGCGACTGCTTTCCCCGATTCGAAAGATCTTTATCTGTTGAAAGGAATGGAAAGGGGGGAGTACTTTTCTCCCACTACTTAAGTTTGAGCGAAGATATTTCTGCAGGTTCAACGAAGAAAGAGAAGCGAGTTCATTATGATGCGATGATTCATCTGGTTTGCGGTAGATGGAAGGCATGCATAGTGAGGGATTCACTTGTTGATATATCCAACAAGGATGAGACTGGGAGGATTCAAGTATTTTTTAGGGTTTGTAGGGATAAGCGGTTACAAAATTCAAGTAGGTTTTTGAAATTCTATAAATATTTTTTAGATTTTAGAAACAACCAAAGTAATTTTGATTCGTCATTCTTTTGGGAAAATCGTAACAAGCAAGATCTGGATCGGCTACAAGCGACACAATTGGGAAACGACTCATTAAGTCCCGCAGTGTTAAACTCCTACGACAGGGCGTTACTTGAATCCGGAGATTCAGCAGATCCCCGGGGGGATGGGTCGGGATTTTATCTCGAGCGAGAAGCCTTTTCCAACTTGTCTTCATTTAGGTTTTGTGAAAAGATGACGTCGTCTCGTGGCTGCATATCCGGATTAGATTGTAATAGAAATGGGGAAGGATTTTCCATCCCACACACTTATTCACAAATAAGAAATGAAGTAACAAATCGACTCACCAAAATTCTCTCGATAATTCAGAAATCAAATCTGATTTTTAATGGGGCAATAGTTATTGACGTCAGTAATAGTGTTAAATCTGGGAAAGGATTTCCGTTGAAAACGAAGGATGACATATCGCTCACTGAAATATCTGGCAAAAAACTTGGGCTAGCGAGTGGCAGACGCCTCAACCTCAATGAGATTATTCCAAACTATTTTCAAATAGCTTTAGGTATACCTAGAAAAATAAAAATAAGTAATCGAAGTGAAAATACTACTTCTTTAAACTAATTGAAAGAAAAAGGTCATATACATTCAATATATTCTTTAGTTAGATTGTATGGAAAAAATAGAATCATATCTCTCTACTCAACATACATATTTCTCTTCTATGACTACTTCTGCGCATTATCTACTCAATATTTCTTCCAAATCAAATATCGATTAGATGTCTGGACGGGGAGCGGGGAGCACGCCGGTGTAACAAGAATTGCAACTGAATAAATGGTTTCAAAATGGAGAGATAACGTAGGGCGCCTATTGAACGAATATATTACCTTTCGAATTGATGAGTGTAAAAATGTTCAGTCAAATGTGCATAGCTGGCTCAATACGATCGGGGATTCGGCTCTTTCCCCTGTCGGGGAAGTATTAAAATATGACTTGGAGGAATCAATTTGCCGTGTATCAATAATAAGAAGCAGATTACTAAGTAATAGTAGTGTCAGTCTGGGTAGTAACAATCAACAGAACGAAAAATCTTTTCATCGATTTATCAATGTTTTTTTTCTTTATAAAATGATTGTTGCTGAGGCTACTCGCCATAAAGCTTTGATATATACCATTGATTATTGCATCGAAAAATTGAATGATATAGATATCGATTTCGAGAAATTGAACAAGATAGATTTCATGATACTTGATGTTTTATCAAGTTTAGTCGATGGTTACATTGACGAACAGCTACTTCTGCTCAAAACAATTCTTGAAAGAAAAAAGAGTTTATTCATTGAATCCAAATTGTTAGTAAGTGAGAAATCGGTAGGCTCTTCGACCGAGCTAGAACCTGCAGTGAATCCTACTTCTCTCGGGTTGCCCCGCATCGAATCCATCCGAGCAGGATTTTCAAACAATGCTCTTTCCATTACAGGGAAGCAATTCTGGAATCTGTTTCTGCATGATTTAAACCGTGGGAGAGGTTCAGCTAGAGATATTGGTGGGAATACTTCGAAATACATTTACGATCAGGCTAATAAACTAAACTTTCTAGACGACTCACCTGTACGGAACTGTGCCGGAAGCAGCTTTATTCCGAAAATGAAAAGAAATTTTTTTATTGGGAGATGCAACAGTAGTTATCTCAACGTCTTAGAAAACTTATATGCGGGCTCCGAAGATGAAACTGTCTCATCTAATATCACCTCATTTATTCATCCCCAACTGTCGGATTCGTTGTCATCCAATTTTTCGAAACAGGCAGCAGAGGAAGTTGCTGGCCACGTACTCACGCCAATTCAACTTCTTTTGCCTAATCTGCATGAATCTACAGCATTGGTAACTCATTCAGATGGACTTCTCTATTCTATTTCGGATCTGAAGAGGTTATCGGCGAGTTCGAACTCATCTCCTCGCGAAACGGTAGAGTCGTCTTTCCGTTTGTGCAGTGGCGATAGAGTGTCTTTGGAGGAGATGTCGATAAACTACGATTCATCGTCAGATCGGCGACCCCAATCTCGCCCCAAGATTCTGGTATTGGATCGGGTCTATCAGAAGAATTTGTCTATTAGGTATTTCTGGGAACCGGAAGAAATGAAAACATCTTATTGGTCGCTAAGACTCCCATTATGCAACGATGTAACATCGAGATCTCTAGCAGAATCGATTGGAAAGGAGGTTGCGCACGAAGATACGGACTTCGCGGATCAATTTATCCGGAAAGAAACTATTTGTCCATCCCATTTTATTAATTTCAATGAATTATTAAATAATTTGAAGAGATATAAGATCTCTTGGATCTTTTGGAAAAACAATATTGGTGAAAAATGGAGCCTATTTCTAGATTACATACCTTGGTTTTTTACCCCCACCTGGTGGAGATACTTCTACGATCTGATTGGAGAAACATATCCAGAAATAGTACTTAAAATAAGTTATGACTCAACTGATGATCTTTATAGAATATATAAAGTAATTGCTGAGGATGTAGTAGATGGCGCGAAAGCCTATTTATTCCAAAGAATGCAAAGCCTAGGATTGAGATTCGACAACGATTCTGTCAATACTATAGTATCCGAGATAGGTCTTCTTATTTTCGAAGAAATTCCTGATGAAGCGGAGATTTTACATTCGGGGGGATGGTCGGTATCTCAATTTTCCAATAGGTCTATCTTCTATTACTTTATTCTTTCAGTATTCACTGTTCTCGCATTATTCAGACACACTTTGTCTGCTGTTTCGGGTTTCAATTCCTTTCATTTATGGAAACGTTTCAATACTATTGAATATTTGACAGATCCAACGTGTCGATCCTATTTGAAAGAGGTGATGTATTCCCCTTCGACAAGCTACATGTCAACGAGAGATCTACTAATCTATTCTTTGAATAGATTCTTGAATTATGTAAATAATGTAATATTTTTCTTCTTTGTGAAAAATGAACTCGATTCATGGATATTTCATAGAGAAAGCTCCGATATCCTAGATGATAATAAAGAACCACTGACTCAACATTTAGTGACAAAGAATATTCTTTATAGGTATGTGTTGAAATTGAATTCCAATTATGATTTATTGAGCAACGATATTTCTCATGAACCTTATCCCCAAGAAAGATCTAATGTTTTAGCAAACTTACTTCAATTATGGCAAAATGATCTATCGAGTCACAAGATCCGTAAGTTGGATCCTGCGGAGAAGTGGGCTTTTTTTGCACCCGAGAGAAATATTCTATTTTCAGTAACAACGAGACAAATAGGCAGTCTACTAAATATGCCATGTCATGACATACCTATCTCACTTCAATCGGGATTATTCCCATCTAAAGGGATTTTGCTAGTAGGACCCATAGAAACTGGCCGATCTTCCATTATTAGAGATTTAGCATTTGATTCCTACTTTCCAGTGGTGAAACTACCGATGAAGAAGATGATATACAACGAATCCTTTTATAATAATCCACGTGGAACTTTCATCTCGAAAGAAAGCGTACACCGAATAATTCTCGTTTTTAAAATGGCGAAAGAGATGTCTCCTTGTACACTATGGATTCAAGATATTCATGAATTGAATGTTATCCGTTCGTATCATAAGCTAGAAGCTGAGCCCAAATTCTTACTTTGCCAAATATTGAAAAGTATTGGTGACAGGCGCAGCAATTCCAACATCCGCAGGGATGTTGTTATCGCTACGACTCACGTACCTGCGAGGATAGATCCAGCTCCAATAGCTCCGAACCGGTTAAACTAATTAATAAATTTTCGAAGATCCAACGGGTATCAACGTCATAAAGAATTATCAATTCTACTACGTATCAAAGGTTGCAAAATGGAGGCTAATCCGCCCCTTCCTATTATTGAAAGTATTGGGTCTGGAACTACGGGTTATAGTAAACGAGATTTATTCCTTCTCGCTAACGAGGCGTTATTAATAGGTACGTCCAAAAGAAGTAAGATTATATGTAGCAACGCAATTGAATTAGCTTTACATAGACAACATTCGACTGCTAGTGATATGAGCAATGGGATGAAATCCGGTTCCGAATGGGAAATTTTTTCTTACGAGATAGCGGAAGCTACTTCAAAGAAGAGTTTGATAAATACTTATCTCACAAATATTGGTCGTAACGAGTTGAAAATGCGATTTTATTATTTGTCTAACTGGTATGTGGAACCTTCGATAACTAAGTCAACATTTAATGAATTCACTCTATTTTCGCATACCCTAGGGATACTAGCTGGATTAGTAGCTCGCGATTCGCTCCAAATAGATATGAGGGAAAAAGAGAATTTCATTGTTATCGACAAACTCGTAGAGAATGACTTGAACCTAGCTTGTGGTGTACTAGAAAACCTATCGACTAATTTCCCACGTTCGGGAATTTGTAAAGACGAAGGTCAACGCAATAACAGTCTTTCCTTTTCCGTTCCTATTGATAAACCCAAGTATTGTTCAGATGTAACCTCTACAAGCCGTTCTTCTAAATTTGTGAGAAGGGTGGGATTTAGCAGTCTAACCGACTTCGAACTGCAACAGTCACCCAAACTAATAAACTCAGGTCTGACGGGAATGTCGCGTGAGATCACTTGGTCCCATAAGGCTTGGCGTCTCCGTTTCCTGCGAGGCGGGGCTTTTGAATTGGCGAGGGTATTATCTGAACCCAATCATTTGTATAATTTAATTCTCCTCTACCAAAATTATAATTATATACCCCAACAAGATTTTGAATTCAATAGGATTAAGGGTGACAAAAGTAAATGGTGTGATAGAAGCGGATATCTATTTAGTTTTGAGAAATATCCGATTAATTTGACGGAACAATTTATTGAAAGATTGGAAAACCGGTTGGACACCATGTTGTTACGCGAACAATTTCTCGAATTGGGAATATCCGGCGACTCATCTAATGAATATGAAACACACTGTAATCGATTCGATGAAACGACTCGACCCTTCGGGGCGCGCTTCATCTGGGACCCCATGCTTCTGTTCCAGCCAGATCCTAACATTCCTTCCCCACGTCGCAGCTTGTTGCCGACAAAAGAACCGGCGCAGAGGCTTTACACCATTTACGGTATAATAAAGCAGCCCAATAAATTGTCAAATAATAAAATTAAAGATTTTTTTCTCTACCGTGAAGATAATCCGAACCGTGAAGATAATCCGAACCGTGAAGATAATCCGAACCGTGAAGATAATCCGGAATTGGAACCCGACTCATCTATTAAACGGTCGAATAATCTCCCTTTGAATGAAGAGGAGCAAAATTCCGAATACGTCAAAGAAATTTCCTTTATGGATATACATCTGCAGTATCCGAAGACATTTTCTTTCGATCGCTTTGATTCCTACGTGGTAGGAGAAGAGTTCCCAGAGCGATTTCTTCGATTTAGGCTTCTGATTCATAGAAACAAATGGATGAGGCGAAACCGTTCCCTATTTCAAAATTTTCTTATTTATAATATGTTGCTTGAAATTTATTAATATCTATTCAACCCGTTCTGGCTTGGTGGGGTGTCACTGGATCGAACGACGAAACAATTTTCCCATGAGAGTTCATAAAACAAATCTTAGATACCCCTCATTCCGTCTAGATCTCTAGCAATATGATCTCTAGCAATATGATCTCTAGCAATATAATTAGAAGCCAAATCAGTAAAAGCAAGATCTATTTTTTACTTTTACTGATACAAATCATTTATTTTGTAGCACCTTAAATAAAAAAAAAAAGTTAAGGAACTGAAGACCATTTCCTATATGAGTATTTTATGAGCCTTTCTGCTTAGAAAGAAGATTGGGAAGCACCAATAGCTTATTCCGTAGGGATTTTGCAAAACAACTTTTTAATCTCACGCTTGGAACAGATCCTTTCCCTTACAAATTACAAAATCGTGGATTTACCCCCCCCCCAGATGACTGATTGATTCGCCCATTCCAATCGCTCAATACACCGGAATTGATTGAAGTGGGGGCCCACAAAAACGACCTATGAGAAGGCAGGGTCCTTTCCTTGCCTTGGGTGGGGGTATTCGGGGGGGGGGGGGCGGTAAGAACGCACAAATATATCTCTCTTCACTTTTTAGAGCTGGAAAAAGGGACGATACTGAATCATTCACTGGTTCGTGGGTCGTGAATCAACGCAATTTGATTTGGCATATGTGGGAAACGAAGCTATCCAATAATTAGGAATTATCGACGTAGATTGGAATGAATCTCCCCGGGTAGGATTCGAACCTACGACCAATCGGTTAACAGCCGATCGCTCTACCGCTGAGCTACCGAGGAAAGTGGTAGGAGATTCAGTCTCACACACACTCAAAAATCTTTGTTCTTTGAACCGCTTCTGAATCTGCAAGGCGTTAAGCTTTCTCCAACATTTTGTGAAGTGAACTTCACGTACACCCCAACCTCCATTATAGGAGGAGGCGGCGGCGATAGCAATCCCATTTGAATAGAATGGGGTCCCCAAAATCGGGATAGGGGGGGGTCGATCGAGATCTAGATCAACCCCACAAGCCCCCCCCATGATCTTTATCGATCAATCGCCAATTAGTACATTCTATTCCCCCCCCTCCAGGAGGCGTAGTAGAATAGCCGCAGGATTCTATTGCCTCATAGATAGAAGTAATAAGATAGAAGTAATATCTTTGTCTTTGAGGAAGAAAAACAGCAAAAAGGAGAGAGATCGAGATGGGGAAGATGAAGAATAGTCGGGATAAATGAACACGAATTGGAGCTTCGTGAAACGAAGGTAGCAGTTTACGGCAAGGGCGGAATTGGGAAGTCGACAACTAGTTGCGCCGGCAAAATAATTCCAATTACTAATCCGAATAAATAATAAGATATTCTGCCATTTTTCTCACGCCGTATACCCTCCCCGGCAAAAAAATTTGATAGGCCAGTTGCATTAATAGACCCATCAATTATCCATTGATCAAGATACGAAACTAACTTGCCTAATAACAAGACACCTCGGTTGATGTAAGTGTCGTGGTAATAATCAATGTAACCTCGATTTATAGACCAATTTCTTATGAAAACTACGAAATTTTCTAAAAAATTTTTATCTTTCAATTTTAAATCTCCAAAAAACTTGCTATCAGTAAGTTCTTTAGTTTGACCATAAATTTTGAGAGAAATAAATAATCCAAGGAAAGGTAGACTAAGTAAAGGAGTTGAACTACTTAATATATCTATTAAATTTTCGATATATTTATTGCCTTCCAAAAAAAAAGGGAGAGAAATTAACCAATCAAACAAGAGATCCAGACTGCCCAATCTTAAAATTGGGTTAATTCCTTTCAATCCAGAAAATATAGTAGGCATTACCAGGATGATCATAGGTAATACCATACAAAAACTTGATTCCTGGGGATAAAGCAAGTTTCGGTGTGATTTATCATCCCCGGGGTGATGGTGGATTACACGACTTTCCGGTACTAGAACTGAGCCTTCTCGCATATCTGCTGTATGCAAAATATCATCAATTTCTTTCGAACGCGAGTTTGGTTGAGCCCCACCCCATAGAGTAGTAATGTTTCCGGGTGAAACAAAGGTATCGAAACCTACGTAATTTATTTGATTAGCACGAAAATTCCCTTCGAAAGTTAGGAGATAAATACGAGACGTGTAAAACGCAGTAAGCCCCGCTGTAATAGAAGCTAGTAATCCCAGAGAGGGTGATTGTAGCCAACTTTCTGATATAATTTGATCCTTAGACCAGAAACAAGAGAATGGGGGTACGCCGCACAGAGAGGGAGTTCCTATAGAAGAAGTAGTTCCAGTATATGGCATCCGTTCTCTTAAACCACCCATGAAGAACATATTTTGACTTTTAGTAGGGGAATATCCAACTACTTTTTCCATAGCATGAATAACTGAACCAGAGCCCAAAAATGATAAAGCTTTCGAATAAGCATGTGTAATAAGATGAAACAAAGCAGATTGGGAAGCACCAATACCCGAAGCTAGTACCATATATCCTAATTGAGACATAGTGGAATAAGCCAAACCCCTTTTTAGATCTTTTTGAGCGAGAGCCAGTGTAGCACCTAACAAGGTTGTTATACCGCCTACCCACGAAATAGCATACATAGCTGGAGGCAACAGCGAGATAAAGTTGAAGATACGAGCTATAAGAGATATACCGGCAGCCACCATAGTAGCCGCGTGAATAAGAGCCGATATAGGCGTAGGTCCCTCCATAGCGTCTGGTAGCCATACGTGAAGTGGAAATTGGGCAGACTTGGCAGCCGGACCTAGAAATAGTAAAAGGGCTACTGCATTAGCAAAAATTGGATTGATAACGTCGCTGCTATTCAATTCGAGAAATCAGTCACACAATTCAAAGATCTCGAAACTACCCGTTATCCAATAGATGCCCGATACACCTAGCAACAACCCGAAATCCCCGATGCGATTGGTCACAGAAGCCTTCTGGCAAGCATTCGCTGCGCTGGATCTGGTAAACCAAAAACCTATTAACAAATAGGAACACATTCCGACTAATTCCCAAAATATGTAAATCTGTATCAAGTTGGGACTGAGAACTAATCCTAGCATTGACGCGGTAAACAAACTTAGATAAGCGTAAAACCTGGCGTATCCCTAATCGTGGCACATATAGCTATCACTATAAACCATCGCTAAAATTCCCACAGTGGTAACTAGTATTGACATAGCGAGAGTAAGTGGATCAATCAAGAACCCGATGTTCAAGCAAAAATCACTTTTTGGAATCCAAATCCACAAATACTGCTGAATGGAGTGAGTTGCTGCTTGTTGCCAGAAGAGGCCAAAGGAGACAAACATAGAGGTCGTTAATGAAAAGATATTGAACACGGCGCACGAGCGACGCAAACTTCTCGCAGCTTTTGGGGCAGAGAACGACAAGGATCCGGTTGAACAAGAAGCTACCAGCGGACACAGGGGTATGAAACAAGCATATTTAGTTGATAGTTCCACGGTCGTACCAAATCCGAAGTAATTTTGTTGCTGTTTTCAACTTCTTTCTATTAGGAGTCAAAAATGAAAAAAAAAAAGATATGGGAATGAGATAGAATATATGCACGTCATCAGATTGAAATTTAACTATTACACAAAAAACATGGTTCAATTTCTCCTTTCTAGTTTTTTATTAAAAACTTGACAATATTTCAAAATGCTCGAGATACTTGTTAAAGTGATATAATTTGATTGTGACTAGGGTTGCTAATCAACCCCCTCAACGTTTTTTCTATAAAAAAAAAAGACGGAGAGATAGGAAGAGAAAATTAGAATGAATAACTATGCAATAATTGACATCGGTGGTAAACAACTCCGAGTCGAACAGGGAAGATTTCACGATGCTCGAGACTTTGCCCCAATCCAACAAATAGTGGCGTGCGATACGAAAATATCGGTAAATCGAGTCTTACTTATTCGTCACGGATCCAGTATCGAATTTGGATATCCATGGTTGGACAATGCGACTGTCAGAGGCAGAATATTACACGGTTGCTTCGAAAAAAAAATGGTAATACAACGGATTCCTTCTAGGAAAAAAACACGACGAATCCGCGGATATAGAGGAAGTATGGGCCGATTTGTTGTTGATTCCATTTGTTTCGGCCGTAAAGACCTAAACAAACCTTAACTACTTCTTCAACTTCTTGTTTATTTTCGATCGCACTTAATTTATATATTTCTTCCTATTATATCTATTCTATTGGTACGTATCAACATAGTTTCAAGTTAGTTGAATAGAAATAGTAAATATATGGCAGTTCCTAAAAAACGAACTTCTAGGTCAAAAAGAAAAATTCGTAATAAAACATGGAAAATTGGACCTGCAGGAGTGGCGTTGAGGGCGTTTTCCTTGGCCCAATCCATCTTAACCGGTCGTTCAAGAAGTTTTTTCTATACATCAGAAGATGTAGTGTTTAAAGAAGTAAAATAAGGAAACAATAATATGCCGTTTTTATTATCTCCATAAACTTATTAGACAGCGCTTTCATTTTTTGTCTATCCAGTTGGATCCAGTTGGATACCGATTAATAAAACTTACTTTTATTACAAACGCGAGTCAATAATTCATTATTGGCTGGTGTTAGTAATAATTCTCATTCTTCAGTAAATTTTTAGCTTGCAAAGCAAGAAAGACTTGTGAATATGATTAGCAGTAGTAGTAGTAATGTAGTAATATTATTACTATTACTAATCATATTCACAAGTCTTTCCCGCGCAATATTAAGTAATGGTAGGTTTTATATTTAGATACATCTAAATCTATCAATTACTTTTTCCTAAAAAGATCGAAACTACACAGTTTTCTACAAACTTACTTTGTAAACCAAGTATTCCTAGTGTTCCTAGTGTTATTCGGAATAACAGGATTCGAACCCGCGACCTCCATCACCCCAAGATGGCGCGCTACCAAACTGCGCCATATTCCGTAATATATACATATATATATATATGTATGGCGTCATACAACTAGCACCGGTACCCTTCCAAATTCATTGATTACTTCTTAAGCTGATATTCCAACTGTTAAAAACTTTTATTTCTAGAAAACCTTCCTTGCTTTGTTGCTTTGATAAAATTTTCTCGCTATACTCCTGCATCCTCGGACATTGAACGTTGACTCATCAGCTTAAATCAATATATAATATTGTCGTATATATATATATATATATACCCCGCGAAAAAAGAAGCCGCTATGGTGAAACAGGTAGACACGCTGCTCTTAGGAAGCAGTGCTAAAGCATCTCGGTTCGAATCCGAGTAGCGGCAGTTTTGAAGAATCCGACCTATATATTTTTAATAAGATTACAGATAATGAGATTATCTATATGCTGGCAAATTTATGCCGCTTCCGTAATACAAATAATTTGGAAGAGGAAAAAGAGGAAGTAGAAATATTATTTCGAAAATATCTGATTTGAAAATTTCAAATCGAAGCTAACTAATTTATTGGTCTTCTTTCACTACGACGTATACCTACACGGATATCGAACAAACTTTGATCCACATCTCGTTCTTGATGCTTTTTTTTGCTACATCGTTCAATCTGACCAATTTATTCTATGAATCTGATAAGTCAAATAGACTTGGTGCAAAGATTATGACAATTGCTTCTCCGTGTACGACGGGGTTTTTGGTAGCCCGCTGGTTCCAAACTAAGCACCTACCACTAAGTAATTTATATGAGTCGTCGATGTTTATTTCATGGAACTTCTCTTTATTATACCTAATTTCGGAAGTTAGAAATCAGAATGGGTTGTCGGGTGCAGTTACGGCACCGGGTGCTATGTTGACTCATGCCTCCGCAACTTTAGGTCTCCCCGAGGAAATGCAGCAACCCACGCCTCTAGTACCTGCTTTGCAGCCTCATCGGTTGATGACGCATGTAAGTGCAATGCTACTTAGTTACGCAACCTTGCTGTGTGGATCTTTGTCAGCAATAATTCTATCGAGTATTTTTCGCGGTAAGTTAAAAAATTACTTCGTTTTCGATTCGAGACGGGTTTGCAACAAACGTATTACTTCGCTAAAAGTTTCGAGTGAATTTGATGCGCGGAATTTTTCCCACCTACTATCTTTAAATTCAAAAAAATGTCAATTAATTAATCAATTAGATAAATGGGTTTATCAAAGTATAAGCTTGGGGTTTTCTTCATCAACCATTGGTATACTTTCCGGAGCAGTGTGGGCTAATGAAGCTTGGGGATCTTATTGGAGCTGGGATCCCAAAGAGACTTGGGCGTCAGTAACTTGGCCGACACACGCTACTTATCTTCATACTAGAATAACTAACACTAACAAGCAGATGGGAGAGGGGCCAGCTACGGCAGCATCTACAGGTTTCCTCCTAGTTTGGATTTGCTTCCTGGGAGTCAATCTATTAGGGGTTGGATTACATAACTACGGATGGTTGGTATAAAAGCAATAAAATTTAAATCAATTGAGAATTTGTTTTGTTCGGTGTATTTTTGGGTTCACTGAATAAATAAGGAAGAATTGGTAAGAGAAGCAGGTATACAAGTATAACAAGGAGGGAAGCAAAAACAAACATTTGATATATAAGCAATAAGTAATTGCATCCAAATGTTTGTTTTTGCTTCCAACTCCGTTTTATTTGTGATAGCAGCTATAAGCATAAACAATCGTGAAGGAGCAAACATGTTGTATACATATTGTATATAAGTATTATTGGTGCAACTAAATTCGGCAAGCTTTCTTACCAAGTAAAAGCTGAGCCCCCCCCCCCTGTCCATTATTTTTGTATCATATATATTTTAATATTATATTTATGCAACTCTTTTAGGTTGGGTTTTTGCTTTCCCCTCAGCTTATATCTAAATAGGAAGACAATATTGAAAAAACTTTACTACTCCGTAGAGGTAAAATTAGATCTGGGTATGAGCCGATACCTAGTATTGGTAAAAGTAGACAAATTGAGATAAATATTTCTCTCGGACCAAAATCAATTAAAGAAGGATTTGATTCATTGGCTAACCTGTAACCATAAAACATTCGACGTAACATGGATAGCAAATAGATGGAGGCTAATACCGTACCGGTTGCCTCCAGCAACGTAATTTCTGCTTTGAAGAGAAGTGAATATTTTTCGCTGGTAACAACACCCAGAAATACTAATAATTCTGATATGAAACCGCTCATCCCTGGGAGTGCAAGAGATGCGAGCGAGAATGCACTAAACGTGGTAAATACTTTAGGCATGGGGGTTGCGATTCCCCCTAACTCATCAAGAATTGGAGTATGCGTTCTATCGTAGCAAGCGCCTGCAAGGAAGAATAAAGCTGCGCCAATTGAACCATGAGAAATCATTTGCAATAAGGCTCCGTTAATCCCCGCATCTGTCAGAGAACCAACCCCAATGGCTACAAAACCCATATGAGAAATTGACGAATAAGCTATTCTTCTCTTGAGATTACGCTGACTCATAGAAGCTGGAGAAGCATATACAATCTGAATTGCTCCGAACAAAATAAGCCAGGAGCCAAATAGAAAATGCGCATGAATTAGTAACTCCAAATTGATCCGAATCAGCCCATATCCTCCCATTTTTGATAATATCCCAGCTAGTAACATGCATGTGCTATAATGTGCCTCTCCGTGAGTATCTGGCAACCAGGTGTGAAAGGGGAATACTGGCAATTTGACCGCATAGGCAATTAGGAAGCCTAGGTAGAGGGCAATCTCCAAAGAAATGGGGTATGATTTATTCATCAAAATCTGAATATCGAACGAGGGGACCCCGTTTCCGTAAGAACTCGTGGTTAATGCTGCTACCAAAAGAAAGATTGAGCCGCCTGCTGTGTACGAAACAAACTTTGTGGCTGAATATAGACGCCTTTTTCCACCCCACAAGCATAAGAGTAGGTAAACTGGAATTAGTTCCAGTTCCCACATAAGAAAAAAAAGCAAGATGTCACGGGAAGCAGACGAGCCAATTTGACCACTATACGTAACTAACATTGAAAAATGGAATAGCCGTGTATTGCGAGTGATAGGCCAAGCCGCTAGGGTTGCCAAAGTAGTTATAAAACCCGTCAGTAAAATGAGACTCATCGAAAGTCCATCAACGCCAAGTATCCAATGGAAATGGATAGAGTTTATCCACTTGGACGTCTCCACTAACTGGATAGATTGGAAATCAAATTGAAAGTGGCAATGGGAAATATAAGTAATCAGTGAAAATTCCAAAATGCAGATGCCCGGAGTATACCATCGAATGATTCTGTTTCCATTGCGGGGCAGAATTGGAAGCAAAAGGCTGGCAAGAATTGGAAAGAGAACGATCGCTGTTAGCCGAGGCACATTACTCATCATAGATAAAGAGAAAAAAAGTTGATACAAAGAAAACTGCATGGACCAATTAAGACGACTCATACTCGGACTTCGCAATGCTGAAGCTTCGAGTACAAGTCGAAATAATTTACCAATTCTTAAGTTTCGCCATTTTATCCGACCACTAGTAGGCCAAACCCATACTGCGGGTTGTTTCAGCCCCGAGGTAGACGCGTACACTTAGGAAATCTGTTGGACAAGCAGATTCACATCTTTTGCAACCTACGCAATCTTCTGTTCTAGGAGCGGAGGCTATCTGATTTGCTTTGCAACCATCCCAGGGTATCATCTCTAACACATCCGTAGGACATGCTCTTACACACTGGGTACAGCCGATACACGTGTCATAGATTTTTACTGAATGTGCCATTGATTTTACTGACTCCTATCAAGTTACTATATTAATTTGTTTTTAGTGAAAAAGTAAAAATGAAATGTTTTTCTATCCATCTTTTATGTAAATAGCTAATTTTATAAAGAACTGAAATATTTCTACTTTTACTCAGTTCTCTATAATTGGAAATTGGACCCCCCCCCCCCAATCCCCACCTTTTTTTTTATTTTCAAGTAATAATAATATGTCATCGCTATAATCTGTTTACTACTTCTGAGACACGGTATAAAAAAGATATCGAAACAGCTTGATAAATAAGGATACTCCACTTAAATAAAAAAAATCGATTAGATTTACAAATTCACTCTCTCTACTTATCAATCACCATTTTAACAAATTAAACTGATCGATACGAGTAGATCTCCCATTTCGTTGGAGAGAAGTAGCGGTGGCTAACCCAGTGGCGGCCTCGGCAGCCGCGATGGCTATCACAAATATGGGGAATATTTCCCCCCCCGCTTGGTTATTGCTAAAAAAATTTGAAAATGTAATAAAATTTAGATTAATTGAATTAAAAATTGACTCAAGACTCGTAAGTGCCCTAACCATATTTCTACTCGTAATTAAGCCAAGGAATCCTACACAAAAGGGGTACGCGCCTAAAATTAGTCCGGGTTCAAACATTTTTTACTAAAGCCCCCTGAAAAAACTTGATAAGTCAGAATTTTCTGTTATTATTAGTAGCAAGTTAAGATTAATCAGAAAAATGAGGAATGATTATTACTGCGAGATGATAAAGAAGATGACTTTTCGTCAATTGTACTTGTCTCTTCGTCACGCGCTAAGTTAACTGCTCCCACCAAAGCAACTAACAGAAGTATTGAAAGAAGCTCAAATGGAAGTAAAAACTCACTGAATAATTTATAGCCAAGTTGGTGTATATCAATCGCGTGTATATTTGACAAAGAAATATGCAATTGATCGATTAAACTTATACCAAACCAATTTGTGCTGTGAATCATATTAACCATTATTAAGAAAAGGCTTACACAAGCTACTGAAGCAGCTAAAGATCCTATGCCCCAAAAGGTGGAACCGGATTGCATGGGTTTATTGGTAACCATTACAGCAAATACAATTAATACATTTACAGCTCCTACATAAACAAGCGGTTGTACGGCAGCTACAGAATCAGCATTCGATACAAAGTATGATAGGGATATACGGGTGAAAACCGACCCCGAAGAAAAAGCAGAATGAGCCACATTAGCAAGTGATACTGTACCCAAACTTCCTAGTGAGATACCCAATTCTATTAGTGACAAAATAAATTCATGAATTAATTTAGATAGATTCGTTGGACACAGACACTTAAATATTTTATGAGAGTTCCGCCTCTACTTCATAGTTTTTCTCTTTTTTATTGGTTGCAGCAAGTATCCAAATCAATCAATTTACTGTTCAAAATATCTAATCAATTGGCAGATGACTATTACTTACTTGCTTGGCAGATGACTAATTACTTAGCAAGTTTTTCACTCTCAAACCCTTTAGATAAGAAGTTTAGTGAAGTAAAAACCACTTGAATTGAAACATCTTGGGATATAGAAAGAGGTAAACGACCCAAAGCTGTTTGATCATGATTTAGTTCATGGCGGTCATAGCTGGAAAGTTCATATTCTTCAGTCATTGATAGACAATTTGTTGGACAATATTCAACGCGGTTTCCGCAAAAGATGCAAACTCCAAAATCGATGCTATAGCTCCCTAATCGTTTTTTCTTGGTGTCCCTCATCAAAATCCAATCTACGACCGGCAAATTTATCGGACATACTCGGACACAGACTTCGCAAGCAATACATTTGTCAAATTCGAAATGAATGCGTCCACGAAATCGTTCAGATTATAAAAGTTTTTCATACGGATATTTAACGGTTATAGGCGAGCGACTTAAGTGATCTAAAGTAACGGCGGAGCCTTGACCTATATATTTTGCGGCTTCTACGGCTTGTTGCCCGTAATTGCGAAATTCAATTGGTGTGGAAAACATATAGTAAGTTGACCCAATCTGCTACTTGTTTGAGGTACAGATAAACGTAGGTATGGAGGAAGAGACAAAAAACAAAAAGCATTTTCGTTTCTTCTCCTTCTGGTAGACTAAATAGATTTGACTTGAACCGAAACTGAAATAAGAGAGGTCAGCTTATTAACAAAAGTTGAAACGAAGCTGTCAGCGACAAGTTTCCTGAAGCAATAGGCAGGAGAAATTTCCACCCGAGATCTAGTAATTGATCTATTCTTACTCTAGGCAAAGTCCATCTTGTTAAAATGGATACAAATATAAATAGAAAAGATTTTGATAATGTAGTGAAGATGCCTACTCCTAGTTTCAATATGTAAGAAGATTCACCGTTGGAACCTAGAACTGGGAAATCTTGTCCGATACTTCCAAAGTAGGGAATTGATAAATCCCACCCCCCCAGGTATAAAATTGTTACAAATAGCGCGGAAGCAAATAGATTTGAGTGAGAACCAACATAAGATAGACCAAATTTTATTCCTGAATATTCGGTTTGGTAACCCGCAACTAGCTCTTCCTCGGCTTCCGGCAGATCAAATGGTAACCTCTCACATTCTGCTAATGACGAGATGAAAAAAGCTAGGAAGCCTACGGGCTGACGCCACGGATTCCACCCTAGAAACCCAAATCTTATTTGTGTTTTCACTATATCAACTGTACTCAAGCTACCGGATAGGCATAGTCGGCGACGACCTCCGCCTCTAATTCAAAACCGTACATGAAGTTGCGATTTCATACGGCTCCTCATCAATTTCATGGAGAAGTACTAATGACGCACGGTCTATCAGATGAAGATAATCAACTAGAATTAATGAGATTCTGTTTGCCACGACAAAGTAATTGCTTCTGAATCTATCTCAACCTCATCTATTTTCCTTTTAGAATTTGTGATCTGCTGCAGAACTTATCAAATTCGAGAAATATCGTTGCAATTTATAGGGAGAAAATTAATGGTACTTCTACTTTTACCTAAAGATGGAAATAAATATTAGATAGAGTATTTAACCGATGTGCTTGTTGTACAAAGCTCCAGGCTAAAGTTGAAAAAGTTCACACCTGAATCTTTGATCACCAAAAGTATCATGGGGGTTACTTCGTTCCAAACGGTTATCATCTCAGTGAACGAAACTATACTCGAGACTGAAATCTTTTGGATGTACTACTCAGCCGTCCCTACCAAGGCCGAGCCTGTCTCACGTGGAGAAGAACTGGTAAAAGCAGATAGGAGTTTTCAACTACCAATCCTTTAGATGTAGTAATACTGCGAATAGGCTTGCTTACTACTCCAACCCTTTCCGCTTTACAGATCTCTTGTGCATATTGGTGTTTCTCGCTGCTCACTTCCATTAAATCCTAGAGGGAAACATAAAATGGTTGCCCATCCCCGCGTCAAGCCTAGATGACATCTAGGCCAGGGGTGAAGCGGTGTTCCACCGCTCGGATTTTTTATGCCCGTACATGGGATATGGGGTTTGACCCCATAACTGCAAAAACGCCGTTTGGTCTCACCCAACTAACTTTTTGGTTTGCCACTTAAATTTCTTTCTTAAGTTATATATAAGTATAAGTTTTCATCTACTATTAATGTTTACCGAATCGCACGTAGGGATGCAGCTAGTATACGCAAGGCCGGGGGTATTTCGTAACTGATAGATTGGGCGGCAGCCCTGAAACCACCTAAAATAGAGTATTTATTATTTGAGGCGTATCCTGCAATAAGAAGACCCAAAGGTGCGACGCTTGAGATAGCGACCCAGAAAAAAGCTCCTACACTCAAATCAGATAAAATGATATTTTGGCCAAGAGGTATTACTAAATAACTTAGTAGGACTGGTGTGACTACAACGACTGGTCCAACAGTAAATAACCAGGCATCACCTTTGGATGGAATGATATCCTCTTTTAATATAAGTTTGATCCCGTCTGCCAGAGATTGACCAATTCCCAGTGGACCCGCATATTCCGGTCCAGTGCGTTGCTGCACACCCGCAGACACCTTTCGCTCAAGCCACACGATTACTGATACTCCTATCGTAACTCCCATAACTAAAATGAGGGTAGATACTAGAATCCAAATTGATTCAAAGGAAGTTCTTGCAAATTCTAACTTGTTAAATAATTGAACTATTTGTTCTCCGCAAATTTCAATATAAGTTATCATCTCAGCGATCAACCTCTCCCATAATAATATCTATACTACCTAATATTGTCATAATATCTGCGAGCTTCATTCCTTTTATCAATTGAGGAAGAATCTGCAGATTTATAAAACCAGGTGGACGAATTTTCCATCTCCAGGGAAAGATGTCGTCATCTCCAATCAAAAGAATTCCCAACTCTCCCTTGGGAGCTTCGACTCTTACGTAATGCTCTTGCTTAGGCAATTTAAAAGTGGGAGAAGATTTCTTGCCAACGAATTGGTAATTAAAGCCGCCCCAATCTAGTTCTTTTTCTTGTTGGACAAGACGCCGACCCTCCAAATTCTCATATGGACCTCCCGGAATAAGTTTCAGCGCCTGCTGAATGATATTTACTGATTCTTTCATTTCATCAACTCGCACCAAATAGCGAGCTAAGGAGTCTCCCTCTTCTTGCCACTTAATTTGCCAATCTAGATTTTGATAGCACTCGTAGTTATCGACTTTTCGAAGATCCCATTGAACTCCCGAGGCCCGCAATACTGGTCCAGATAAGCCCCAATTGATAGCATCCTGTCTGCTAATGAAGCCTACCCCCGTTACCCGTTTTAGAAAAATAGGGTTCCTTGTAATTAGTCGCTCATATTCGTGAATTTTCGGGAGGCAGTAATGGCAGAAGTCTAAACACTTATCTACCCATCCGTAAGGCAGATCCGCAGCAACCCCCCCGATGCGGAAATAGTTATGCATCATTCGCATACCGGTAACAGCCTCGAACAAGTCATAAATCATTTCCCTTTCTCGAAATATGTAAAAAGATGGAGTCTGCGCACCAATATCTGCCAGGAATGGCCCAAGCCACAACAAATGCGAAGCTATTCGACTTAATTCGAGCATGATTACGCGTATATGGCTAGCTCTTCCGGGTATTTGAATATTTGCCAATTTCTCTGGCGCATTGACCGTTACTGCTTCAGCAAACGTAGTGGCTAAATAATCCCATCTTGTTACGTACGGAAGGTATTGCAAAATTGTTCTATTCTCGGCAATTTTTTCCATTCCTCTATGCAGATATCCCAGGATTGGTTCGCAATCAACAACGTTTTCGCCCTCTGAGGTAACAACGAGCCGAAGAACACCATGCATAGATGGATGATGAGGGCCCATGCTTGCTACAACTGGATCCAATTCTTTGAGATGCATACCCGTAAATTACTTCCTTTCCAGTAAATATCACAGGATCCAGCTTCGCCAGAAGAAACTGTGCCAAGCCAACCTTAACATGTTGAAATTTCAAACCTATTCTCAAAAATTAACGCCTTTTTAAACCCCGGATGCCTAAGTTTCTTACAATCTCCGTATAGAGAGCTGTATTTTTATCGGCTAAATAAATTAGAAGACGCCTACGTTTACCCAGTAATTTTTGCAAACCTCTCTGGGATGAGTAGTCCTCGGGGTGTAATTCCAAATGGGAAGTAAGTTTCAAAATCTGACGAGTCAAGTAGTGAATTTGGGAAGCCGCAAACCCAGTATTTCTGCTCCCACCGACTAGCTGCGCGTCAACATATTTATATTTATTCATAATAATAATGATAATGATTACGACTGCTTGCTCCACCCCAAATTGATTATAAGCTGTTTAGTCACCAGTTGCAGTAGTGGCGTCTTAGACAAAAACAGGTATAATTTTCTCTCTCCTTTAAGTATGATTTCAAGTATGATGAAATGTCGTATCAAGTTAAATGTTAGTACATATGTATCATCTACGAACAATCACGTTTTTTCTTTCAGAATTCACATCCTATTAAAGATGTATGAAATTAATTGGAATTACCGAGACAGAAATAATTCCAATTAATTTCACATATATTACTATATTTTCTCTCTATCATCCCTTGTTGCTCTTGCTAGTTCCGAATAACAGGATACATGCGAATTTTAAGTATTGTGAATCGGCTTCCAGTGAGAAGGTTGAAGCAGAATCTGCCAGTACATGCTAATTCCTCTAGACGATGGCTGGGCCACAAAAATCGTTTAATCTTTTGAACTTCCGTTAGCTCCAAAGGTTGGAATTTTTTACTATTACGGGTCCGTTCAACTCTCAACATAGAATCAAACCCAGAATCGAGGTAGTTTGCTCCCGTTTTCGTAGACCTCGACATCAACAGAGATCGGAGAAATCGGAATTCCCGTCGACGTCGTGGAAGCATAATATCTCCGATGTTATAAATATGAGACCATTTCTTGTTTCCCTCCGTTGCTATAAGTGATACTTTTGATATATAAGTATCGTTATATATCTTTCTGTACAGTCGTTTTTTAACTCCCTTTCTCAATCTAGACTTGAGTTTTAAGGAAGGATGTATTATTTTGTATATTAAATTTTGATCGTCAAGTAATACTGGTAAACGGTGAGCCGAAAGGACGGCCAAGTCATAAAATAGATCAAGTTTTGTTTCTGCCTTGAAATATAGGCCTAGTAGCTCCGAATCTAAATTAGTATCTCTACAAAGTTTATAGAGATCTTGACCATCTCCTAACATTCTTGCGAGAATTATCAGGCTTCTCAGATTTTCTAGTTTTGCCTCAGACCTCCATTTCCACCGAAATAGGTAGTCTGCATCTTCTCTTTCATCCAGCATTATTTCGTACAGTTCATCAGATACGTTTTGGAACCTACTTTTTATATCAAATATTGCACCACATGTGGTATTATCCTTCAAGATAAACTTTTGTAAGTTTTGTAAATTATTTATTGTTCTTTCTCTTTTTCTTCTGAAAGAACCTTTTGTTTCTATTCTTGGAAAATCTGTAACTAACCACGACATCAAATCAAACTTGGAGTTGAATTTCATCTCTGAATCGGAAGTGCAGAGATTGGAGAATCCCCGCACCCTTTTTCTTTTTGCTTCACTGATTTTCGAAACGCGACTTTCAAAGTAAACCCCTTCTGTGACAGCATCTTGTCGGATGGACATGTCTTGGATATCTCCATTTCGTACGAAATCAATGACACTTTGTAATAAATTTCTGCATCTGCGGAGTCTACTTAGATTTCTAATTCGACTTCTAAGTAAGGGGTTTTCTATATATATGGAATAATGGTGCATTTCATCTCCAAGTACGTGATTTTCTCGTCTATTTGCAATTCTTCCTCTCATACTATCTAACTCGTTCAAGCAGTCAGAATTCATTCTCCATTTGTAGGGTGCTATGTCGCGCCACAGTGTCAGCGGTAAGTTGCATTTGGAGAAGCAGTCTAACCACTTATTCCAGTTACTTTCGTCTAAGTCACATAATTTTTTCAGAAATCCCCATTCTTCTATGGACTTCATAACCTGCTTATTTATAGATTTAGTTGCAGCAATATTAATCGCCTTATCAAACGATATATCTGTGCAATTACTTATTTCACTTAGATTTAAAGCTTGCGAGTTGTACCTAATGGAGAACTTGGAGGAATCTTGCAAATAAACTGGAGATCCTTTAGACTGGTAAGGATTTGATTCGCTACTCCAGTCTACATCGATTTCAAGCTTTTCCCCGCGACTGTTCTTGCTACCAGTCGACAATAAATTCAGGCTTAGATTTTTATCCAGGCCGATATCCCAAATATTTTTGTAAAGATAAGCTTGAGATAACCATTGAGTTTTGCCAAACCATGAAAACCCATTTTTCGGTCTGGAAGAAGCTAAATTCATTTTATGAGTAGTACTATTAATTACCTCTATTAGTCGCGTGTGCAATACGACAAGTTCATCGAGATAATAACAGAAACCTCTGTTAACTTTTAAATATGATATTGATGTAACTGAGAAGCATTTTTCGATTACCTCTGCAACGAGTATATAGAATTTCAAGATTATTTCTTGAAAACTGGTTAACTCGCCGTCATCCAATTTTGCAACATCGGAAAAATCTGTATTCTTTAACATGTAATCTAAATTTAAATTATCAACTTGAATTGGTTCGGTATCTCTTTTATCTAGGCCAATCCCTCCATTTAAGGGGTTTGCTAATTTGGCTACGTTTGGTAGCAATCTTTCAGTACCCAAATTTTGAGTAACTAATTGTTTATTAGTAGTACTACTAAGTACTTGCACTTCCCTGCCAATATTGCTAGATCTAGCATCTGCTCCATCGAAATTTGAATTTAATATTATTCTGTCGTTTATATTGTCACCGGGTGCAGATCTTGTCCGAGTACTATATGTGGAGCTAGCTGATACTCTTCTGACCTCAGAGAATAAATTAAACTCTTTTAGTAATATTAGACTAGGTCTCAACAAACTTCCTAAATTGAATTTTGAATCGAGAAAGCGGTAGATTTTTCTGGTTCCCAGCGAAAATATCTTTCCACAAGTTCGAATCAGTTTCTTCCTAATAGGCTTCCAAAATGAAATTTGTTTTCGGATATTTCCAAAAGGTATATCTGTCTGATATCCCAAAACGGTTAAATAAGTAAATCGAGCTCTCTTTTTTATAAACTTTCGTTTATTTTTCAATTTTCGACCCCAAAACGATTGAGCTCTCATATATTTCTTCTGAGGAGTCGATTTTATTCTCCTTCCACTGCAGTGCCAGGGTTTCAATTGAAACGGATATACAATCTTTATTTGTATACCTTCTTTCGACCAGCGGGGGGGGAGGTCATCCTGCGAGAACTCATCGCCATCAAATGTACAATTAATGTGAATTTCCTTTTTCCATTTTGTCCAATCCTTATTCCATTCAGACTTTTGCCAAAGCAACATACGGCCAATAGTTTTAAAAACTATAAGTACAGGTAGCTTTATAAACTTTCGAAATTTGGATTGAAAAACTAACATGTAACCTCTTCCATTATGGATGGGTCCTATATCTGATCTAGCAGCTGTAGCTGAACGAGCAAGCTTTGACTGATTTAAGATTTCTCTCTTTAACGAAGAATTAGTTAATTGCTGCCCAATTTGGTAATTTGGGATGTCTTTCGACTCGGCAAACAATTTTTTTGTCTTCGAGCCCGTTAGCTGCTTAACCGGTAATTGAACTAAAATAGGTATTTCCATTAACCTGAGGAAAAAAGCCGAACGGATTTTATCTTGTAGGGCCTTCCATAGCAAAGTTTTTCGTCTACTGGACCGCATGGACCCCTTCAATAAGTATCGGCGAAAGTCAGATATTCTTGCATATCGCCTCACTAATCTTATTGATTTGGGTCTTCCCTTTGCAAAATTAACTCCCAGATTTCGTAGTTTTCTGTGACGAATATCGCCGTCTGATCCTGAGATGTCGAACCCGTCGTCGAAATAAAGTTCATTACTTCGAGCCAGATGTGCAACTAGATCTTCAATTTTGTGCTGCAGTACCCACATCTTTTTCCTTGGGTTTAGGGGGCGTCTATGACTGCTTTTCAAAAATTTATCTGGTAAGAAAATTTGGTCGAATTTGTAGCAGTTTTCTTCCTGCTTTATATAAGTCAAGAATAATGCTCGATCGTCGGGGTAGAGGTCCAATATTTCTCTCCAAGTGACAACGGGTCTAGACGAGGTTTTCATCCTATTGATAATTGTTGTCACCTCATCCTGGTACTTACCTCGCTTTCTGAAGATAAATTGGAACATACGTTGAGCTTTCGCTGGTAAAGTATCCCACGGTAAAGGGTTTCTGGTTCTTCGCCGCAATCTCTTGCCACTCGAAAAAATCCAATCCTCAATAGGATTTCTTTTAGTCCTAATCCTAGCAATACGTTTCCCCCCTCTATTTTGTTGCTTTGTACCTAATGTATCCCAAATCCATCCGCTAATTAATTCGTCTCTCGTTAAAAATGTTTGTGGGACCGGAATCTGCATACGGTAATTATTCATGAAGGGGTCGTATACGTGGGGTAATCTTTCCCCACCTCCACCTAGTAGTCGACTTTTTACTTCCAACGCTTTCGAAGAGATAGACTCAGTATCCAATAACTTGACTCTATCTATTAATTCTTTTTGAAATATTTCATTTCTTATTAATTTCCGTAAGATCCAGCCCCGATATGGGGAATGGGTCCCCGCAAATTTATGGGACCCGACTAGAGATTTCTCCAATTACTTTTCAAAAATTGACAAACTGGGCAACGCCGCAACGCATAACCTAAGTTTCCCATCAGTTAAACATTTATTGAAGTAATATGTAGACGTTTTTACCTTGTAAAAGCCACTAGTTAGATTGATTCGGCTATTTTTTATGTATCGATCACCTCGATTCTTTCTTGAGGGGTCGTAAAAAGAGATAGGCCACGGCTTGAAAATCCACCACAGAAACTCTTGAAATTCGGCAATTTCCCAAAAAGACATTTCCCTATCATAGGGTTCAGTCACTATCTTTACGGTCAAAAAAGATACCGGGGCTCGGCCCATATAAATTGGCGCATTTATAGTAAAAACAATACTAAAAGTTGTATAGATAGCGCGTTTTACCAATAAATATATAATTGGTGAATCTTCTTTCACGCGAATTAAAAGTAGTTTGGATAAGTAGCTGCATGCTATGTGACCACCTAACCAACCTAATACACCGGTTATTAGAAAAAGAAAGTTATTACTGTAACGGAAAAGAAGCAGGTGGCTTGGTCTTGCTAACACAGGACTCGGTAATAAAATCGGATTCAGAAGTTGAAATAAGAAACTATTCGGGAATAAGCCAATTAGTCGTAAATCATACAACGAGGTGATGGGACGCGAAGCATCATTGTTTGGTAAGTCGTTAATTGTCAGGCAGTACACGACCACGTAAGGGATTACCACGATGGATAATAGATGTGGCTTCGACAACAATATATAAATAGGTGAACAATATATCGACATTACAGTCGCTAGTTGCGCCAGCATTAACCCGCTCAAAGATGTAAAACCACCTATATCTCCCTCCAAGAGAAAGGATTTTATACATAATAGCTGGGAAGGTCCAACAGGTAGTGTCGTTAGTAAACCGTAGTATAAACCAAATAGTATATATATATAAGGACTCATTGATTTTAGCCCAATTATTGACAAAATTTTCAATATTTCTAAATTCGTTATAGTTTTTTTAATGTACAACTTTGTTGTCTCGTTTTCACACTTTCGCCCTCCCCCTCTTCACCTAGACCCTCTAGGGGGGGTTTTGCATCTCAACAGCTCCTTTCCCAACGTCCATTTTGATACCATTTCTATTATACACATAAATCTGAAACAAGACAAATGCTTTTTGAAGATTGGCTACAACTTTGGCCCGCAATTTCTGCGGAAGAAGTTGGAGTCTACTTCCTTAACCAAAAAAAATATTAAGATGAATAAGTGTTTTGATTAGGAAATATTCTAGAGATATAGAGAACTGTTCATGCTGATTCTTGAGTAATTCTCAAATTTTTTATTAGTAGAAGGTGTTAACTAGACATCTACCTTTTGTTTTGATAAATTGCGGCAGCCGGATAGAGAGTCACTTCTACGTCGCAGTGGACGAGTAACTAGCTCGAGGACGTCTCGGGCGTTAACAGATCCATGAATTTGCGCAAATGTAAATTCAACCGACCATTTGGTATCGATATTCCTAGCCTCTAAGGGATTAGCGTGAGCCATTCCAGTAATGGCCAAGTCGGGTTGTAGTTCATGCATACGTTGTACCTGACTGTAATTGTCGGGTTTTTCGACAATCCGAGGCGTGGGCTTCTTCATCTTCTCGCAAGTACGTTGCAAAAGCAACAGCTCAGCTGCTTGATATCGTCTATCCATATATGGAATACCTATTTCGTAAACAACCATTCCGCATCGAATGAAAAACCTTGCTAAAGAGATTTCCAATAGGTTATCACCCATGAAAGAAATAGACTTACCAGTTAGTATTTCGAGATAATCGCTAAGACTTCCCCATATCCGATTTTCTCTTTCTTCCAGACCATCTGGTTTTGAATCAGACACTGAACAAATCTTTTCGATCCAAGCGCGTGTTCCATCAGGGCCGATAGGAAAAGGTGCCCCGATCAACTGGCATTTCCTTCGACGCATCAATGTTGTTGCCGTTCGGCTCAAAAAAGGGTTCACTCCGCATACGTAGACGCCTTCACCTAAAGCCGGAAGGTCGGCATATCTCTGCGAGGGTAGCCAACCCGACACAGAAACAAATTGACGTCTCGACTCCAAATTCAATTGAGAAGCTACACTCGAAGGCAGAGATCCAAAAGGTACTAAATTACATCTAGTTGATTTATTTTTATCGCCGAAAATTTGATCGTTTGTGGCAATGTCAATCGAAACACGCTTGGTTGCGCCTCTTTCCTCTCGGTTCGTGATGCAATGATTATACTCTGGACATCGATGTGTCATCGCAGCCGATGCTGTATCTTCTCCCTGGGTGAAGGCGTAGTCTAACCCATTTGCTCGTGCGACGACAATTGGTATTCCAAGTTGTTTCTCCAATTTGGGCGCCATCCCCTCCAAATCCATTTTTATTATTTCTGTGGTACAAGTGCCAATCCAAATAATAACACTGGGATTTCTATCGCTTTTCACTCGTAAGCAAATTCTCTCCAATTCTTTTTGATCATTTAACTGAGCTGATATATCTCCCTCTTCTGATTCCGCCATTGCGTAACGAGGTTCCGCAAAAATCGTGACTCCGAGAGCGCTCTGCAAGAAGTAACCGCGGGTTTTCGTACCTACCACCAGGAAGGAACTATCTTCAATCTTTTGGTATAGCCACGCTACACAACTAATAGGGCAGAAAGTATGATAATTACCAGTTTCACACTCAAAAGTGGGAATCTCAAGAGTCTTCATGAAAGTGTTTCCTTGGAGAGATGTAAATAATATTTATATGCAAGGATGCCTCCACCCTCTTGAGTATTGAATAATCGTAAAATCAAGTGGTGTATTTTGTTCCTCATGCAGATTATCTTGTTGATCATTTTGATTTTTCATTTTTCTTCCCGAACCGGGGTTTAAATAGAAATCCGAAAGTAAGCTAAATAATTCTCTATCTGGAATTTCTCGTGGGACAATCCCCTCCGGCTTGGATAAAGCCTAATCCGCTATATTTGAATAGAAATCACAAACAAAATTTAGATTTGGTTGGCATTCAGCCATTTCAAATAAAGTTTTTCCTTTTACCCTTGAGATACGAATGTCTTCGACTAGAGGTAATACCTCTAGCACAGGCATGGGGCAAGCTTCTACATATTTGTTAATTAAATCTCTCTCAGATGTTCGGTTTCCAACCAAACCGGCTAATCGCAAGGGATGTGTATGTGACTTCTCCCTGACCGAAGCGGCAATGCGATTTGCTGCGAAGAGGGCGTCAAATCCATTATCTGTTATGATGATGCAATAATCCGCATAATTAAGTGGGGCGGCGAAACCTCCGCAAACCACGTCTCCTAAGACGTCAAATAAAATGATGTCGTATTCGTAGAAAGCATTTGATTCCTTCAATGGCTTTACCGTTTCTCCCACGACGTATCCCCCGCAGCCCGCCCCTGCGGGGGGACCACCGGCTTCGACGCAATCTACCCCCCCGTAACCTTTGTAAATCACATCTTCGGGCCATACGTCTTCGTAGTGATAATCTTTCGACTGCGAAGTATCTATAATTGTAGGTATTAAAAATCCTGTAAGCGTGAAGGTACTATCATGTTTTGGATCACATCCAATTTGTAGTATTCGCTTTCCTCGTCTAGCTAAAGCTGTCGATATGTTGCAACTAGTTGTCGACTTCCCAATTCCGCCCTTGCCGTAAACTGCTACCTTCGTTTCACGAAGCTCCAATTCGTGTTCATTTATCCCGACTATTCTTCATCTTCCCCATCTCGATCTCTCTCCTTTTTGCTGTTTTTCTTCCTCAAAGACAAAGATATTACTTCTATCTTATTACTTCTATCTATGAGGCAATAGAATCCTGCGGCTATTCTACTACGCCTCCTGGAGGGGGGGGAATAGAATGTACTAATTGGCGATTGATCGATAAAGATCATGGGGGGGGCTTGTGGGGTTGATCTAGATCTCGATCGACCCCCCCCTATCCCGATTTTGGGGACCCCATTCTATTCAAATGGGATTGCTATCGCCGCCGCCTCCTCCTATAATGGAGGTTGGGGTGTACGTGAAGTTCACTTCACAAAATGTTGGAGAAAGCTTAACGCCTTGCAGATTCAGAAGCGGTTCAAAGAACAAAGATTTTTGAGTGTGTGTGAGACTGAATCTCCTACCACTTTCCTCGGTAGCTCAGCGGTAGAGCGATCGGCTGTTAACCGATTGGTCGTAGGTTCGAATCCTACCCGGGGAGATTCATTCCAATCTACGTCGATAATTCCTAATTATTGGATAGCTTCGTTTCCCACATATGCCAAATCAAATTGCGTTGATTCACGACCCACGAACCAGTGAATGATTCAGTATCGTCCCTTTTTCCAGCTCTAAAAAGTGAAGAGAGATATATTTGTGCGTTCTTACCGCCCCCCCCCCCCCGAATACCCCCACCCAAGGCAAGGAAAGGACCCTGCCTTCTCATAGGTCGTTTTTGTGGGCCCCCACTTCAATCAATTCCGGTGTATTGAGCGATTGGAATGGGCGAATCAATCAGTCATCTGGGGGGGGGGTAAATCCACGATTTTGTAATTTGTAAGGGAAAGGATCTGTTCCAAGCGTGAGATTAAAAAGTTGTTTTGCAAAATCCCTACGGAATAAGCTATTGGTGCTTCCCAATCTTCTTTCTAAGCAGAAAGGCTCATAAAATACTCATATAGGAAATGGTCTTCAGTTCCTTAACTTTTTTTTTTTATTTAAGGTGCTACAAAATAAATGATTTGTATCAGTAAAAGTAAAAAATAGATCTTGCTTTTACTGATTTGGCTTCTAATTATATTGCTAGAGATCATATTGCTAGAGATCATATTGCTAGAGATCTAGACGGAATGAGGGGTATCTAAGATTTGTTTTATGAACTCTCATGGGAAAATTGTTTCGTCGTTCGATCCAGTGACACCCCACCAAGCCAGAACGGGTTGAATAGATATTAATAAATTTCAAGCAACATATTATAAATAAGAAAATTTTGAAATAGGGAACGGTTTCGCCTCATCCATTTGTTTCTATGAATCAGAAGCCTAAATCGAAGAAATCGCTCTGGGAACTCTTCTCCTACCACGTAGGAATCAAAGCGATCGAAAGAAAATGTCTTCGGATACTGCAGATGTATATCCATAAAGGAAATTTCTTTGACGTATTCGGAATTTTGCTCCTCTTCATTCAAAGGGAGATTATTCGACCGTTTAATAGATGAGTCGGGTTCCAATTCCGGATTATCTTCACGGTTCGGATTATCTTCACGGTTCGGATTATCTTCACGGTTCGGATTATCTTCACGGTAGAGAAAAAAATCTTTAATTTTATTATTTGACAATTTATTGGGCTGCTTTATTATACCGTAAATGGTGTAAAGCCTCTGCGCCGGTTCTTTTGTCGGCAACAAGCTGCGACGTGGGGAAGGAATGTTAGGATCTGGCTGGAACAGAAGCATGGGGTCCCAGATGAAGCGCGCCCCGAAGGGTCGAGTCGTTTCATCGAATCGATTACAGTGTGTTTCATATTCATTAGATGAGTCGCCGGATATTCCCAATTCGAGAAATTGTTCGCGTAACAACATGGTGTCCAACCGGTTTTCCAATCTTTCAATAAATTGTTCCGTCAAATTAATCGGATATTTCTCAAAACTAAATAGATATCCGCTTCTATCACACCATTTACTTTTGTCACCCTTAATCCTATTGAATTCAAAATCTTGTTGGGGTATATAATTATAATTTTGGTAGAGGAGAATTAAATTATACAAATGATTGGGTTCAGATAATACCCTCGCCAATTCAAAAGCCCCGCCTCGCAGGAAACGGAGACGCCAAGCCTTATGGGACCAAGTGATCTCACGCGACATTCCCGTCAGACCTGAGTTTATTAGTTTGGGTGACTGTTGCAGTTCGAAGTCGGTTAGACTGCTAAATCCCACCCTTCTCACAAATTTAGAAGAACGGCTTGTAGAGGTTACATCTGAACAATACTTGGGTTTATCAATAGGAACGGAAAAGGAAAGACTGTTATTGCGTTGACCTTCGTCTTTACAAATTCCCGAACGTGGGAAATTAGTCGATAGGTTTTCTAGTACACCACAAGCTAGGTTCAAGTCATTCTCTACGAGTTTGTCGATAACAATGAAATTCTCTTTTTCCCTCATATCTATTTGGAGCGAATCGCGAGCTACTAATCCAGCTAGTATCCCTAGGGTATGCGAAAATAGAGTGAATTCATTAAATGTTGACTTAGTTATCGAAGGTTCCACATACCAGTTAGACAAATAATAAAATCGCATTTTCAACTCGTTACGACCAATATTTGTGAGATAAGTATTTATCAAACTCTTCTTTGAAGTAGCTTCCGCTATCTCGTAAGAAAAAATTTCCCATTCGGAACCGGATTTCATCCCATTGCTCATATCACTAGCAGTCGAATGTTGTCTATGTAAAGCTAATTCAATTGCGTTGCTACATATAATCTTACTTCTTTTGGACGTACCTATTAATAACGCCTCGTTAGCGAGAAGGAATAAATCTCGTTTACTATAACCCGTAGTTCCAGACCCAATACTTTCAATAATAGGAAGGGGCGGATTAGCCTCCATTTTGCAACCTTTGATACGTAGTAGAATTGATAATTCTTTATGACGTTGATACCCGTTGGATCTTCGAAAATTTATTAATTAGTTTAACCGGTTCGGAGCTATTGGAGCTGGATCTATCCTCGCAGGTACGTGAGTCGTAGCGATAACAACATCCCTGCGGATGTTGGAATTGCTGCGCCTGTCACCAATACTTTTCAATATTTGGCAAAGTAAGAATTTGGGCTCAGCTTCTAGCTTATGATACGAACGGATAACATTCAATTCATGAATATCTTGAATCCATAGTGTACAAGGAGACATCTCTTTCGCCATTTTAAAAACGAGAATTATTCGGTGTACGCTTTCTTTCGAGATGAAAGTTCCACGTGGATTATTATAAAAGGATTCGTTGTATATCATCTTCTTCATCGGTAGTTTCACCACTGGAAAGTAGGAATCAAATGCTAAATCTCTAATAATGGAAGATCGGCCAGTTTCTATGGGTCCTACTAGCAAAATCCCTTTAGATGGGAATAATCCCGATTGAAGTGAGATAGGTATGTCATGACATGGCATATTTAGTAGACTGCCTATTTGTCTCGTTGTTACTGAAAATAGAATATTTCTCTCGGGTGCAAAAAAAGCCCACTTCTCCGCAGGATCCAACTTACGGATCTTGTGACTCGATAGATCATTTTGCCATAATTGAAGTAAGTTTGCTAAAACATTAGATCTTTCTTGGGGATAAGGTTCATGAGAAATATCGTTGCTCAATAAATCATAATTGGAATTCAATTTCAACACATACCTATAAAGAATATTCTTTGTCACTAAATGTTGAGTCAGTGGTTCTTTATTATCATCTAGGATATCGGAGCTTTCTCTATGAAATATCCATGAATCGAGTTCATTTTTCACAAAGAAGAAAAATATTACATTATTTACATAATTCAAGAATCTATTCAAAGAATAGATTAGTAGATCTCTCGTTGACATGTAGCTTGTCGAAGGGGAATACATCACCTCTTTCAAATAGGATCGACACGTTGGATCTGTCAAATATTCAATAGTATTGAAACGTTTCCATAAATGAAAGGAATTGAAACCCGAAACAGCAGACAAAGTGTGTCTGAATAATGCGAGAACAGTGAATACTGAAAGAATAAAGTAATAGAAGATAGACCTATTGGAAAATTGAGATACCGACCATCCCCCCGAATGTAAAATCTCCGCTTCATCAGGAATTTCTTCGAAAATAAGAAGACCTATCTCGGATACTATAGTATTGACAGAATCGTTGTCGAATCTCAATCCTAGGCTTTGCATTCTTTGGAATAAATAGGCTTTCGCGCCATCTACTACATCCTCAGCAATTACTTTATATATTCTATAAAGATCATCAGTTGAGTCATAACTTATTTTAAGTACTATTTCTGGATATGTTTCTCCAATCAGATCGTAGAAGTATCTCCACCAGGTGGGGGTAAAAAACCAAGGTATGTAATCTAGAAATAGGCTCCATTTTTCACCAATATTGTTTTTCCAAAAGATCCAAGAGATCTTATATCTCTTCAAATTATTTAATAATTCATTGAAATTAATAAAATGGGATGGACAAATAGTTTCTTTCCGGATAAATTGATCCGCGAAGTCCGTATCTTCGTGCGCAACCTCCTTTCCAATCGATTCTGCTAGAGATCTCGATGTTACATCGTTGCATAATGGGAGTCTTAGCGACCAATAAGATGTTTTCATTTCTTCCGGTTCCCAGAAATACCTAATAGACAAATTCTTCTGATAGACCCGATCCAATACCAGAATCTTGGGGCGAGATTGGGGTCGCCGATCTGACGATGAATCGTAGTTTATCGACATCTCCTCCAAAGACACTCTATCGCCACTGCACAAACGGAAAGACGACTCTACCGTTTCGCGAGGAGATGAGTTCGAACTCGCCGATAACCTCTTCAGATCCGAAATAGAATAGAGAAGTCCATCTGAATGAGTTACCAATGCTGTAGATTCATGCAGATTAGGCAAAAGAAGTTGAATTGGCGTGAGTACGTGGCCAGCAACTTCCTCTGCTGCCTGTTTCGAAAAATTGGATGACAACGAATCCGACAGTTGGGGATGAATAAATGAGGTGATATTAGATGAGACAGTTTCATCTTCGGAGCCCGCATATAAGTTTTCTAAGACGTTGAGATAACTACTGTTGCATCTCCCAATAAAAAAATTTCTTTTCATTTTCGGAATAAAGCTGCTTCCGGCACAGTTCCGTACAGGTGAGTCGTCTAGAAAGTTTAGTTTATTAGCCTGATCGTAAATGTATTTCGAAGTATTCCCACCAATATCTCTAGCTGAACCTCTCCCACGGTTTAAATCATGCAGAAACAGATTCCAGAATTGCTTCCCTGTAATGGAAAGAGCATTGTTTGAAAATCCTGCTCGGATGGATTCGATGCGGGGCAACCCGAGAGAAGTAGGATTCACTGCAGGTTCTAGCTCGGTCGAAGAGCCTACCGATTTCTCACTTACTAACAATTTGGATTCAATGAATAAACTCTTTTTTCTTTCAAGAATTGTTTTGAGCAGAAGTAGCTGTTCGTCAATGTAACCATCGACTAAACTTGATAAAACATCAAGTATCATGAAATCTATCTTGTTCAATTTCTCGAAATCGATATCTATATCATTCAATTTTTCGATGCAATAATCAATGGTATATATCAAAGCTTTATGGCGAGTAGCCTCAGCAACAATCATTTTATAAAGAAAAAAAACATTGATAAATCGATGAAAAGATTTTTCGTTCTGTTGATTGTTACTACCCAGACTGACACTACTATTACTTAGTAATCTGCTTCTTATTATTGATACACGGCAAATTGATTCCTCCAAGTCATATTTTAATACTTCCCCGACAGGGGAAAGAGCCGAATCCCCGATCGTATTGAGCCAGCTATGCACATTTGACTGAACATTTTTACACTCATCAATTCGAAAGGTAATATATTCGTTCAATAGGCGCCCTACGTTATCTCTCCATTTTGAAACCATTTATTCAGTTGCAATTCTTGTTACACCGGCGTGCTCCCCGCTCCCCGTCCAGACATCTAATCGATATTTGATTTGGAAGAAATATTGAGTAGATAATGCGCAGAAGTAGTCATAGAAGAGAAATATGTATGTTGAGTAGAGAGATATGATTCTATTTTTTCCATACAATCTAACTAAAGAATATATTGAATGTATATGACCTTTTTCTTTCAATTAGTTTAAAGAAGTAGTATTTTCACTTCGATTACTTATTTTTATTTTTCTAGGTATACCTAAAGCTATTTGAAAATAGTTTGGAATAATCTCATTGAGGTTGAGGCGTCTGCCACTCGCTAGCCCAAGTTTTTTGCCAGATATTTCAGTGAGCGATATGTCATCCTTCGTTTTCAACGGAAATCCTTTCCCAGATTTAACACTATTACTGACGTCAATAACTATTGCCCCATTAAAAATCAGATTTGATTTCTGAATTATCGAGAGAATTTTGGTGAGTCGATTTGTTACTTCATTTCTTATTTGTGAATAAGTGTGTGGGATGGAAAATCCTTCCCCATTTCTATTACAATCTAATCCGGATATGCAGCCACGAGACGACGTCATCTTTTCACAAAACCTAAATGAAGACAAGTTGGAAAAGGCTTCTCGCTCGAGATAAAATCCCGACCCATCCCCCCGGGGATCTGCTGAATCTCCGGATTCAAGTAACGCCCTGTCGTAGGAGTTTAACACTGCGGGACTTAATGAGTCGTTTCCCAATTGTGTCGCTTGTAGCCGATCCAGATCTTGCTTGTTACGATTTTCCCAAAAGAATGACGAATCAAAATTACTTTGGTTGTTTCTAAAATCTAAAAAATATTTATAGAATTTCAAAAACCTACTTGAATTTTGTAACCGCTTATCCCTACAAACCCTAAAAAATACTTGAATCCTCCCAGTCTCATCCTTGTTGGATATATCAACAAGTGAATCCCTCACTATGCATGCCTTCCATCTACCGCAAACCAGATGAATCATCGCATCATAATGAACTCGCTTCTCTTTCTTCGTTGAACCTGCAGAAATATCTTCGCTCAAACTTAAGTAGTGGGAGAAAAGTACTCCCCCCTTTCCATTCCTTTCAACAGATAAAGATCTTTCGAATCGGGGAAAGCAGTCGCAGGAGAAGTCACCAGAATTTTCTGCTTGCTCTTTCACCACCCCGTCACCCCCATTAATGACTTCCGCTACTACAAAACTTCTTTCGATCGACCTTTTGTCACTCAGACGGTGCATAGATATTGGTATTGTTAGCAACGTCAGCATCTCCAGGTTGATGCCGCTATCTCCTTTTAGTGAATTACGCAGATTGCGTAAAAATAGTGAACTCAGAAATCACAAGTCAGATAATCTGATAAAAGGTTCATAATTGGAAGATGGACTAATGAAAAATTCTTTGAGATGTTGGTTTTTCAATGATTTGAAGAAGTGGTCTAATAGACTGACTCCTACTAACTCTGAAATTTCAGATGAAAAATGTGGACTTCCTGCTCTTTTTTTTGCCATCTTTTTTACCTTTCTTTCTCTTTTCATATTAATTCTATGCGATAGACACTCTCTCTTTCCCGCAATTATTATACCATTATACCAATAATTTCGAAAATTTCAAGATGGGATAATAGAGATATTTCAAACGAAATAGTGATTTCTTTGAATAATCGTATCCAAAACTGCAATTAGATCGGGAATTCTCAATTGTTATTGTCGAAGAGACCTACACATATCTCAATGAACTACCGTAATAAATCTTCTCTGTTCCAGAGCAGAGCGATAGGAAGGATTGAATTACCCAATTGGATGGGCGAACGACGGGGATTGAACCCGCGCGTGATGGATCCACAATCCATTGCCTTGATCCACTTGGCTACGTCCGCCCCCTCTGTTGATTTAGCTGGCCCCCCCTGCCGGACGTGAACGAGATCTATTCGTCAAGCAAGCTAGATAGGTTCTTCGATTGATACACATACATATTAACTGTATGTATATAGCAAGACAATAGAAAATCTTTGAAATGGGGGATACACTCTCACTCTCTTTTATACAAGAGAATGGGGTGATAGATTGCAAGCATTCTGCAAATCGGAGTAGATTACCTCGTAATCTACTAAATTGCAGAAGGATATTCCAAATGGTTTCCAAAATTCAAGGTTAGATACTTAGAATCGTAAAATTGTGACAAGCTGTTACCATCTTTTCCATGCGTTCTATTGCACAAACCTTCACCTCATTGGACACCAAATCTCCTCCCCCGAAGTTGAGAGATTTGGCATCCAGTTGTGCTGCATAACCGGACGGATATTACCCGTTTATAGAGGGGGCTTCAACAGAAGCCAAGTCTAGAGGGAAGTTATGAGCGTTACGTTCATGCATGACTTCCATACCTAGGTTAGCACGGTTTATGATATCAGCCCAGGTGTTTATAACGCGACCTTGGCTGTCAACCACGGATTGGTTGAAGTTAAAACCATTCAAATTGAATGCCATGGTGCTAATGCCTAAAGCGGTGAACCAGATACCTACCACGGGCCAAGCAGCTAAAAAGAAGTGTAGAGAACGAGAATTGTTGAAGCTAGCATATTGGAAGATCAAACGACCGAAATAGCCGTGAGCAGCTACGATATTGTAGGTTTCTTCTTCTTGACCGAACTTATAACCTGCATTAGCAGACTCATTCTCAGTTGTTTCTCTGATCAAACTAGAAGTTACCAAAGAACCATGCATAGCACTGAATAGAGAGCCGCCGAATACGCCAGCTACACCCAACATGTGGAAGGGATGCATAAGGATATTGTGCTCAGCCTGGAAGACGATCATGAAGTTGAAAGTACCAGAAATGCCTAGAGGCATACCGTCAGAGAAACTTCCTTGACCAATTGGGTAGATCAAGAAAACGGCGGCAGCGGCTGCGACAGGAGCCGAGTATGCAACAGCAATCCAAGGACGCATACCTAAACGGAAGCTTAGTTCCCATTCGCGACCCATGTAGCAAGCTACACCAAGTAGGAAGTGAAGAACGATAAGTTCGTAAGGACCACCATTGTAAAGCCATTCATCGACAGAAGCTGCTTCCCAGATTGGGTAGAAATGTAACCCAATAGCTGCAGAAGTAGGGATGATAGCACCAGAGATAATGTTGTTACCGTATAACAGAGAACCAGAAACGGGTTCGCGGATACCGTCAATATCTACAGGAGGGGCTGCGACAAAAGCAATGATGAATACAGAGGTTGCGGTTAGTAAGGTAGGAATCATTAAGACACCGAACCATCCGATGTAAAGACGATTTTCGGTGCTGGTGATCCAGTCGCAGAAGCGACCCCATAAGCTTGCGCTTTCGCGTCGTTCTAAAGTTGCGGTCATGATAATTTTTGGTTTTCAAGAAATAAGTAGTGATTCCCCAGGCTAGTAAGCCTGTTACTTTGTAATATATCACAAAAATCTATCTGTGTCAACCGAAATTAAATGAGTCCCCAAATTTAATTTATTGAATGTGGGGGCTTCTTCTCAATATCTCAAACAATTTTTATCCATTGTTTTACAACAAGGCTTTCCTTTTTCAAAAAGGAAATTAGATTTCTGCTCCATGCGATATGCGGTGCGCGCCTCAATCAATTTCAGTCTCTGAAAAACTGATCATGCGTCAAGCCTTTTTGCGAGACACTCCGCAACCCTGGATTGGCCCCCCCCCCCTCGCAAAACTATTAATTCAATAGGAGTATAATAATTAGCGAGCTAGAGAAAAAGAAGTTACCAATCCCCATCTGTGGCTTAGACACCCGTTATTCGTCGTTCACGACCCACTCAACCATTTAGTCGTTGTATCCTTTGATTCCCCGAAATGGAGGTTGTGCCCCGGTTCCAATCCACAACGGAAAATTTGTGGATTGGAACGAATTTGAAACTAACGGAAATGAGCAAAAGCTTTGTTAGCTTCCGCAACTTTATGAGTCTCCTCTTTTTTCCGTATGGCACTACCGGAATTCCTGGCGGCATCCATTGATTCATCGCTCAATCTTGAAGCCATACTTCGACCTGAGCGTCTTCGACACGCGATTAATGACCACCGGATAGCCGAAGCTTTCCCCTCTGCCGGTACTACTTCAACGGGGACTCGATAAGTTGATCCACCTACACGTTTGGTTTCTGTTACTACATCGGGAGTTACCCTGCGCACTGCCTGTCGCAGAACAGACAGTGGGTTCCTATTTGTCTTTTATCTAATCCGCTTCATAGCCTGATGAAAAATCTGATAAGCCAGTGATTTTTTGCCATTTTTCAGGATACGATCAACTAGGAGATTTACTAATCGATTACGATAAATTGGGTCTGATTCGATATTTCTCTTTCTGTTCGCTACACTGCTCCGATGTAACGCGAGTTTACAAATATAAATCTGTCAGATTTGAATCAATTCTTTATATTTCAATTGTATCTTAAGCTACTATTTTGGCTTCTTCACCCCATATTGTAGGGTGGATCCACCGATTACTCGGGGATCTCCCTCCAAACTGCACGTGCGACTTTCATCGAATACAGCTTTCCACATGATTGAATAGAAACTATTCAAAATATTTTGAACAATTTCTTTTTGAAGATGCAAATCATATTTACTCATGGCACATTGAGTATCCGTTTTTTCCTATTCCACGGATAGAAGAAGTCGAAATCTTCTAGACATACTTCTAGACATAAGGGAGAAAAATCTTGCAATTCAGTTGTCTTACTAAGAATGTCCGTAGGTTTCTCAATCCAATCAGTGGATGTGCATAAAGCCTTCACCGAATCTCCGTAGTCGTAATCTAAACCTGTTCCAAGAGGAAGAGACGTCCTAACATTTTCCAGGTGATAGTTCAGGTAAAACTCAATTTGCTGGAATAGAACACCTTAGACACCAAGTTGTTTCATAAAAATAGATAGATAATACTAGATTTCTATCAATCTCTGTAGTAGCAGGCTTCAGTCCCCTGGCAATGCTGGGTCGGCTACACATTTAACATATCAGAACAACTGATACGGAGTCGCTGCAATGATACGAGTTATGACAATGTTCTGCAACGCACTAGAACGCCCTTTTTTACGATCCTTCACCCCTACAGCATCTAAGGTTCCTCTAACAATGTGATACCTAACGCCGGGTAGGTCTTTGACCCTTCCGCCTCTTACGGGGACCACCGAATGTTCCTGCAAGTTATGGCCAATACCTGGTATGTAAGCCGTTACCTCAAACTTGGAGGTTAGTCGAACTCTCGCGACTTTACGTAGGGCAGAGTTGGGTTTTTTTGGTGTAGTCGTGGAATAGTCGACAGCTCTGATGTCACTATACAGAACCGTACGTGAGATTCTCACCTCATACGGCTCCTCGTCATTCAATTACTCCTGGGAGGAAGAAAAAAAGCCCAAAAATTCTCCCAATTGTTTTCAACTACAAAAGCAAAAGAATTTACAAAAGATAAAAAAAAAGAATTGAATCCTCTTCAATTCATTTTTAAGACTTCGGCTTTGCGTCCTACTCATTTTCCGAATCCCTATTAAGAAGCAACCCAGGTAGAAAGATGAAAAATCTATCAAATTGATAGGTAGATTTGTTAACGAGTTCCCTGTTTTCGTGCAAGTAATATGACGTGGATTGAGTATGGAGGAAATTGACGAGTCGGTATCGGCTTATCCACATCATTAATCAATTTTTGATAAGGAATTCGTTTTGAAATGAAGACAGTTTTGATATCTCACTCTCGTTCTTTATTTCGTTTCGA